AAGAAAATAATCCTATTTGACCGCTGTACATTGCTAGCATCAGGAAATAGAACAACCGCGAATTTCGAGTAATTGGCCAAGCCGCTAAAGTAGCTAAAGTAGTAATAAATCCTGTCAGTAAAATGGGTCCTATGGAAAGTCCGTCGATTCCCAGTCTCCAGTGGAAATCAAAAACATCTATCCATTTAAAATCTTCTTTCAATTGGATTAATGGATCATCCAATTGGAAATGATAACAGAATGCATAAGTCGTTAGAAGGAGTTCTAATAAGCATATACATATAGTATACCACCTATACATCTTATTCCCTCTATGAGGGAAAAAGAAAATTAAAGAACCCGCAAATATCGGCAAAACAACAAGTATTGTTAACCAAGGAAAATAACTCGTGATAAAGACAAGATACGTTTTGACCAGAAGGAGCCCGTGCTCGAAATAATTAATTTTATCGAGTACGGGCTTTTATCGGTAAAGAGGAATCAAATGATTCAAGTGGAGTTTTTTGTAACGTATCAATAAGATAGAGCCATGCTGCGAGTTGTTTCAGGTCCTAAATAAACACGAACACTCAAAAAATCTGTTGGGCAGGCGGATTCACATCTTTTACAACCTACACAGTCCTCGGTTCTTGGCGCGGAAGCAATTTGCTTGGCTTTACATCCGTCCCAAGGTATCATTTCCAATACATCTGTGGGGCAAGCTCGTACACATTGAGTACACCCTATACATGTATCATAAATTTTTACTGAATGTGACATTGAATCTAGAAATTTCAGTTTTTAACATAAAAAATTTGCGATCTGGTGAAATTACAAATTAATAGTAACTGAGTCATTAATAGTAAATGAATCATATATATATGGTAGACACCAGACGAAGCAGTGGTTTATCAAAATTTTAACAATCAATATATTTCTTAATCTGTTTATGAGAAAAGGCCAAGAGACTTTGATTTACGTTTCAACAATCATGATCATACGAGTTGCATATGTGAATTGTTGAAATTGGTCAACAAGTTGTTCATCCTTATTTCAATATTTATATTTATTTCAATATGAACATAATAAATTCAATCCAATAATCCAATAATAATAATATTTATATTATTTATAAATTCTAATCTAATTAGATTATTTATATATTGTTAGATTATTTATATATTGAATATATATTTTTTTATTATTTTATTATATATTAATTATTTATATATAAATATATTAAATTTATATATATATTATATATATATATTATTATATATATATTAAATTTATTTATATTTATTTATATTATTTTTTTTATATAATTTTATATAATTATTATATTTTTATATAATTATTATAATATTATTATTATATTAAAATATATTAATATTATATGATATTATCATTATAATATAATTATATTATCATTATAATTATATTATCATTATATTATCATTATAATTATATTATCATTATATTATCATTATATTATCATAGTTAACTAAATATAGGTAAATTTTTATATTAAAATATTATTTTTTTTTATGTGCTTTTATTTTATTTATATGATGATTATGACTAATTATTCAACAAATTAGATTGATTGATACGAGTTGATTTTCTATTACGATGGATTGACGAAACAATAGCTAGCCCAATAGCTGCTTCAGCAGCTGCAATGGCTATAATAAAGATTGAGAAAATGTCTCCTTTTAATTGACGACTATCAAATATATCAGAAAATGTTACGAGATTTATATTAACCGAATTTAGTATAAGTTCAAGACACATAAGTGCTCTAACCATGTTTCGACTTGTGATCAATCCATAGATACCGATAGAAAATAAATAGACACTCAAAAAAAGTACATGCTCAAACATCATTGACTAACTCCTTATCAATATCAATTCATTTCAATATGAAGAACAATTCAACCAATTCAATTGATTAAAATAGAACAATTAAACAACAAAAGAAAGTATTGGCGGTAGATAGATTTAACTAAAAATTCTACGAATTTTGAATCATTCTAAGTCTTTATTATTGCCGAGCCATAGTAATTGCACCTATCAAGGAAACTAAAAGAATTATAGAAACAAGTTCAAACGGAAGATAAAAATCCGTTGATAAATGAATCCCAATTTGTTGAACATTATTTATTAGGTCCTGTTCGATAATCTGGTTTGATCTTGTAGTCCAAATAATTCCGTACCATGACGTATCTGGGATAGTAGTAATTAGTGAAAAAAGAATAGTTGTACAAATCAGCGAAGTGCCCCCATCTCCAATGGTCCAAAGATAGGAATCTTTGGAATATTCTGAACCATTCATGAACATTACAGCAAATATGATCAAGACATTTATGGCTCCCACATAAATAAGGAGCTGTGCGGCAGCTACAAAATAGGCGTTCGATAAAATATAGAATAAGGATATACAAACAAGAACCAATCCCAACGAAAAGGCAGAATAAATTGGATTGGTAAGTAATACTACCCCTAGACCCCCTAATACAAGAACTAATCCCAAAAATACCACAAGAATATCATGTATTGGTCCAGGTAAATCCATTATGTATAAAATAGCAAATAAATAACTTGAAATATTTCATGACCTTACTAAATGGTCCAGGAAAGGGAAAGGGGTTACCCTATTTTTTTTTCGTATATAGAATATAGTATATGATACATTTTTAATTGTATTCCATTTTATCTGGATTAATGTAGATATAGATAAAATTATAGGGCCAATCCCTGTTTTTTATCCGAAAGAAAAAAGAAAAGAGTATTTATAATCATGGTTTAAATTCTCTATTTCGAAATCATCACATCACAAAAAATATATTCTCAGTTTAAATTAAACAGTCATTCTCAGCAATCAATAGTTATTAATTTTGATTTGTAATTACTGACTAACCAAAATAAAAAACTTGGATCTTTGATTTTATATCAAAACAAAATCTTAGTAATTGGTAATCGTTCTTGAATCAAAAGGTTTATCTTTGTCTATTTTGCTTTGAGTCGAATTCATAACTGTTTGAATTGTGTAATCTCCAATTATTGAAATTGGTAACCGACCCAAAGCAATTTGATTATAATTCAATTCGTGACGATCATAAGTGGAAAGTTCATATTCTTCAGTCATTGATAAACAATTTGTTGGACAATACTCGACACAGTTACCACAAAAAATACAAACTCCGAAATCAATACTATAATTAAGCAATTGTTTCTTTTTAATATCTTTTTCAAATCTCCAATCTACAACGGGTAGATCTATCGGGCATACACGAACACATACTTCACAAGCAATACATTTATCAAATTCAAAGTGGATTCGACCCCGGAAACGTTCTGTTGTGATCGATTTTTCATAAGGATATTGAATAGTTACAGGTAAACGATTTGTATGGGATAAGGTAATTATGAAACTTTGACCAATGTACCTTGCAGCTCGTATGGTTTGTTGACCATAATTCATGAACCCAGTTACCATAGGGAACATATTGTAGATATCCATGAATAAATTGATGTTTCTTTCTCTTGTTTGAAAGAGGTTATGAATCTAAAAAATTGTTAGCGTATTCGGTTATTTATAGTGAAACAAGTTGGGAAGAAGTTGTTAATAACAGATTACCTAGAGAAATTGGTAAAAGAAATTTCCATCCAAGATTTAATAACTGGTCCATTCTCATCCTAGGTAAAGTCCATCTTGTTGTGATAGAAATGAAGAGAAACAAATAAGCTTTAGTTAATGTAATAAAGATACCAATTGTCATTCCAAAAATTCCTGCCATTTTATTTATTCCGAAAAGTTCAGGAATGGATATGTACGGAATAGAAAAATTCCACCCACCTAAGTAAAGAACTGTTACAAATAATGAAGAAACTAATAAATTTAGGTAAGAAGCAAGATAAAATAAAGCGTATTTTATACCCGAATATTCGGTTTGATAACCTGCTACTAATTCCTCCTCCGCCTCTGGTAAATCAAAAGGCAATCTCTCACATTCGGCTAGAGAAGAAATTATAAAAACTATAAACCCTATAGGCTGACGCCAAAGATTCCACCCCCAAAAACCATATTTTGACTGTGCTTCAACTATATCAACTGTACTTGAACTATTAGATAATCATAGTCGATAATAACATCACTGTTCCCATCGCTATTCCAAAACCGTACATGAGACCTCAGCTTCATACGGCTCCTCTATGGCCACAAAAAAATGTAAGGACTGGTTTCATTATTCTCGCCATCTTTAGAGGTAGATAGAATAAAGATACATTGGAAAGTCCTAAATTAGACCAATGGAATTCTGTCTGCTAGAATAAGAAAAAAAAGAGCTTCCGAATTGATCTCATCCTTTATAATGAAAATTTTGATTTGTTGGGTAATAACTTAATCTTTCAATAAAATACTCGTTATATCAATTAATAAATGGAAAGAATTAGGCATTTGATTAGTTCATAAATCATGATAAGAATTCCATATGTATGAATATGGATGGGGAAAGGAAGAATAAATAAAGGTCGTTTTTTTTATTATTCATTCCATTATTGCATTCCATTTCTTTTTTCCTATTCTTCTGTCTCAGAGGAGGGTGCTTAAAAAAAAATAAAGGATTAATTCGTTTTTGATAGTTATTTCTTTAACCAGTGAATAGGAGCATACTCTAGATCGGAATCATAGGGAAGTACTACTTGATCATTTCTACCAATTTCAAGTCCTTGTCATATTATGATTCTGTTTATGCATAAATACTTCTTTTTTTATACTTTGCATTATCTCCATTACTAATCCTTTGTGTACCTTGGTGTTCCTAACCGCCCACTGACTTTTGATTGATCCCTAGTATAGTAATAAATACGAGAAAGTCGTAGAAACTCTATACAGTTGATCTTTTGTTTGGGCCCGCTTCAAGATATGATGATTAATCAAAAAATCTCAATCTTGGGGTAAACAGTTTACACTGCTTATGTTTACTTCAACTTTATTCTTGTACATAGGGAATGAGATTTTTTCTTCTTACTACAAACTTATAAGCTGTTTTATTTCACTCATATAACTATAACTATCTGGTTTAACTCAGCAACCCAAATGCTGAATAGAAAAATGCAAATTTCTATTCAATACATGGAACCTCTTTCTTTTTTCTTTTATTTCTAGAAGAGAGGTAAAAGTTCATATTACAACGAATCACACGTAGAGATATTGATAACACACATAGAGTTAATGGTATTTCATAACTAATAGATTGAGCAGCAGCTCGTAGACCACCTGAAAAGGAATATTTATTATTCGACCCATATCCTGACATAAGAAGGCCAATAGGGGCAATACTGGAAATGGCGATCCATAAAAAAACACCTATACTGAGATCGGCTAAAACAAGACGATACCCAAAAGGAATTACTAAATAACTTAGTAGAACTGATATGACCGCTATAGCCGGTCCGACACTAAACAAACGAATATCTCCTCGAGATGGGAGAAGGTCCTCTTTAAAAAGTAGTTTAGTCCCATCTGCTAGAGCTTGAAGAATTCCCAACGGGCCAGCATATTCAGGCCCAATACGTTGTTGTATAGCTGCAGAAATTTCTCTTTCTAACCACACAATTACTAGTACTCCTATTGTGATTCCCAATATAAGGGTCAAAATGGGTACAATCCATATCAATCCATAGGTTTCTTTTAAAAATTCCGATGTAGAAAAAGAATTGATAGTTTGTACTTCTGTCGTATCAATTATCATTTCAACGATCAACTTCTCCCATAATGATATCTATACTACCTAATATTGTCATGATATCAGCCAATTTCATTCTTTTAACTAGCTGAGGAAGAATTTGCAAATTAATAAAACCGGGTGGACGAATTTTCCATCTCCAGGGAAAAACGCTATTATCTCCTATCAAATAAATTCCTAATTCTCCTTTTGGAGCCTCTACTCTTACATAAAGTTCTTGTTTCGACAATTCAAAATTGGGTGAAGGTTTTTTACTAATAAATCTATATTCAAAATCATTCCATTCGGAATTCTTTGCTCTATCAAAGCGTCGGACTTCTAAATTCTCATAGGGTCCTCCAGGAATTCCTTCTAGAGCCTGCTGAATAATTTTTATGGATTCTCTCATTTCGCCGATTCGTACTAAATAACGAGCTAATGAATCTCCTTCTTTTTGCCATTGGACTTCCCAATTGAATTCATTGTAACACTCATAATAATCAATTTTACGAAGATCCCATGGGATTCCAGAAGCTCGTAACATCGGTCCTGATAAACCCCAATTTACTGCTTCTTCTCCACCAATAATGCCCACTCCTTCAACTCGCTCCAAAAAAATGGGATTCCGTGTAATAAGTTTTTGATATTCATCAACTCCTGTTAAAGAATAATCGCAGAAATCTAAACATTTATCTATCCATCCATAAGGTAGATCAGCAGCTACTCCTCCGATGCGAAAATAATTATGCATCATTCGCATCCCTGTAGCGGCTTCGAATAGATCATATAGCAATTCTCTTTCTCTGAAAATATAGAAAAAAGGAGTCTGTGCACCGATATCCGCCATAAAAGGTCCAAGCCATAACAAATGAGAAGCTATACGGCTCAATTCCAGCATAATCACTCTGATATAGCTGGCTCTTTGAGGTACTTGAACATTTTCCAATTGTTCTGGTGCATTTACGGTTATTGCCTCTGTGAACATAGTAGCTAAATAATCCCACCGTGTGACATAGGGTAGATATTGTATAATTGTTCGGTTTTCCGCTATTTTTTCCATTCCCCTATGTAAATAGCCCAATATAGGTTCACAGTCAATAACATCTTCACCATCAAGAGTAACGATCAGTCGAAGAACACCATGCATTGATGGGTGCTGAGGACCCATATTGACTATCATTAAATCTTTTCTTGTAACCGGTACAGTCATATCTTTTTTTTCCTTAATTCATTATTTCATGAATTCCTCAAAATAAGGCTCATCAAAATGCAAAATTGAATACTACTTAAAAAATTCAAACGATTAAATTAACGAGTTTTTGGCTCTCGAATATCCAACTGACCAATTAATTTCTTATAACGTACTCTATTTTTCTTTGACAAATAAGCTAGCAACCGTTGTCGTTTTCCCAGAATTTTTCGTAGACCCCTTTGCGATAAAAAATCTTTTTTGTGCAATTGCAAATGGGAAGTAAGTCTCCGTATCTTATTGGTAAAACTGAATACTTGAAATTCAACGGAACCCTTGTTCTTGTTTTCGTCTTTTTCTTCTTGTGGAATAATTGAAATGAATGAATTTTTTACCATAAAAAAATTTATCTATCTTTTTCTTTCTTTTTCATGGATTTTTACGATCAGAAGAAATAAAAATAATAATTATATGCCAGTTATTTTAATCGAGTACAGCAAAATTTGGATTTATTCATATACTACTTTTTTATTTTATCCAAATCAAATTGAAAATTGGATTTGGATAGAAAAGGATAATACTTTTCTACATTAAGGAAAGAAAAAATGGATTTCTATCTAAAAAAAATTGTACTGATTTTTTATTCCTATATTCAATTGAATTGATCCACGATTAAATCAGTATTATTTACTGAAATCTAATATAGTATATGCGTATATCTTTTAGTATATGCGTATATCTTTTAGTATATGCGTATATCTTTCAGTTCTCATATACCTAAAATATCACGAGATGTAGATATACAGATATGATATCGAAAATATAGTATTTCTTAATTAATTAATTTAATTAATTAATTAAGTAATTCTTAAGTAATTCTAAATCGTGGATACATATGTATCCTTAACATATTGAAACGACTGCCATTATTGGTATCAAACCAATAGCGATTCATACAAGCTAAATCTTCTAATCGGTAATTGGGCCAAAGAAAAAATTTGCATTTAATGAATTTATTTACATCTGTATTAAAATACTTGTCCTCATTCAAAAATTTTCCAGAGTTTCTTATGTTGTTTTCATTGCAAAATAATGGATTTCTCTCCATACCATTCCAATTATGAGAATTGAAACAAATTAAAATTCTCAATTCTCTACGACGTCTAGGAGATAGCATATGTTCAGGAACAAGGAAATCATAATAATTTGTGTTTCCATTTACAACCATATTGTCATATGGTGTAATGGATTTATCAAAATTATTCTTATCAACATTTTTTTCTTTTATGCATTTTTTATTAGTTTTAGTTTGGTACTTATTCTTCTCGCCCAATGAGATACTTATTGTTTGATAGAGAAGAAATTTTCCATCCCTTTTTATAGATAGACGAATTGGTTCGATAATCAATATTCCCTTTTTTATTAATTGTGGAAGAGCTAGATCTTTCTGAATCAGCATTACATCCAGATGCATCTCTCCTCTTTGAATCGAGGATATAGCAATTTCCTTTGGATTTATCAGTCTAAGTAAGAGGCAATAGACCTTGATATTATTGATCATTCTTTGATTCAAGGAGTCATCCCATCTTAATTGAAAAAGGAAATATTTTTTAAGGAAGAAATCCAGTTCTGCTTCCTTGCTTTTCTTGGATTGTTTTTTTTTTTTACCTTTTTTAAGGTCTGATCTCACATAATCTTCTTCTATATATTTTTTTTTGTTTTCTTTTCGTAGATATGATCTAAAATTTACTTGGGTCTGTTGTTCGTTTTTTTGTTGGTTGGAATTTTCCAATTTAAGATATTTTTTTTTATTTATGTTGATGTTTTTACTTTGACTTTTTTTTTCATAAATAGAAGAATTTAAAAGAAGCAATTTGATTGGTATAATCCATGGTTTAATCTTATATGTATCAAAAAGTAGCACAAATTCTGGAAAGAACCAAGGTTCTAGATTTGCTACGGTACGATAAACACTTTCTTGATTCATTCCCATCCAATCAAAAAAGTGTTTTTTTTTATTGGATTGATTGATTTCTTGATCAATTGTGAGAGACAAAATATCTTTATTTTGCAATTGGTTTTTTATTTTTTTGTCAGTCTTAGTATTTTTATCGATTTTGGTACCGATATGTCTATCGATCCAGGTCTCAATATCAATATTTTTTCTAAGACAAAAACCGAGAATTCTACAGTCAAAATATTTTCTATCTAGATTTTTATGGGTATCAATAATATATCCTTCTTCTAGATAATCACTAATAGCCATACTTACCAATACATAAAATGATTCGGGTTTTTGTATATTGAAATTATATGGAAATTTTTGACCGAAATTCATATATTCATGTGATAAAAGATCATATCTGTAGTGTTTTTTCAATTTTTCTTTTTGACTTTTCAATGAATCCGCTGCATAGTAATTTTCTTTCACGTAATGAATTAATTGGTTTTTTTCTTTTTTATATGAATCCAATTTAATTGAGTCTTTTTTTCGAATCGTACAACGTTGATTGATTCTATTTCGCCATTTTTGTGGTACTAATCGGACCCATTTGGTCTGAGATAAATTGTATTGATAATGACCCTTTAACCAGTTTTTCCATTCAATTATTCCAGACTTATCAACTTTCTTATGTCTTGATTTGGAATCAAATATTCCGCGTGTTATACAAAAATCCTTGATTTTATCCTTAATAAAAGGATAGGTTCTGTGATATTGAAGTAGAGATTTCAAGTGATACTTTTTAAGTAATTGGGTTTGTGATAATTTAAAAAATACATATGCTTGGGACAAGGAAGATAAGTCGGTTGAATTATTATTACTAATATTAGTATTAGAAAACGACTTTTTTATAGTGGAAAAAAAGTTCATTGTATTTTGATCTATTTCATCAATTCCTTCTTCATTTGTTTCATCGTTGTAAATAGATTCATTAAATTTTTTTTTTGTTGATTCAAAGAAAAGTTGTGAATTTTTTCTCGGAATATTAATCATGCATAGGAAGATATCTCTATAGATTTTATCAATGAAAGATTTCAGAAAATAATGTGATTTACGTAGTAATCGGATACTTTTTCTTTTGAATACCTGCTCAATATGTTTCTCTGATTCCGATCTTTTACCATCATAAGTTAGAACTACTTTTTTCTTGTCTTTTGTGATTTCTTCTATTTGATTCCTGATTGTGATTGCTCGATCAGAAAGATCTTTCATTTTTTTTTCTATGAGTGAATAATTTGTCCAATTCATAGATCGGATTTGAATGGTCGATTCACCAATAATTGTATTATTTATTTTGTAATCTTTTCTATTTTCATCCGGTTTATATACTTTCACCTTGCGCAATTCAAATAAGAAAATTGGGTTTACTTTTTCAACTTCCTTCATTATTCGTTTTCTAACTGGAACTATTTTGATGATCCATTTTGTTTTTTCTTTTGAAACTTTTAGAAGTTGAAAAATTTGTTTTTTTACTTGTCTAATTTTTTTTTCGAGTTCTTTATAAATAGGTTCAAAAAAGGAAGGTCTTTTTCGTGGACTTCCAAAAGGCAGTTCCGCTTCCATTCCCCAAACTGTTAAAAAACAAAAATTATCTTTTTTTCCTTTTTTTTTCATTTGATCCGTAGGATGAGATCCTATTTTAGATTTAGATCTTCGCCAAGGTTGAAGGCAGAAAGGAAATAGAATCTTTATCTGAATACCGTCTGTTAACCAATCTTTGGGAAATTCTGTTTCTGATAATTGAACACCATTATAAGTGCATTTAACATGCATTTCTCTATTCCAATCTTTCAAATCTTCATACCATTCGGGGAATTGGAATAATAACATACGGCCAATATTTTTAGCTATTATCAATGAAGGAAGTACAATGTATTTTCTAAGAAAAGATTGGGTTACTAACATTAAACCTCTTATTGTTTGAGCAAATATAATGCTATCCCAAGTTTCTGATATTGTTATCCGTTCCTTTTCCTCTTTTTTCTCTTCGTTTTTTTTCTCCTTTTCTCTTGTCTCTTCCTGTTCAAAATGCGAAATTTGCAATTCTGGTTCTTTCTTCACCGAACCCCTAAAAATACGATTCATCATTTCATAGATATCAAAAGAAGAAAAAAAAAATGTTTTGTCTATTCGATCTAAGAAAAGTGGGGAATGCACATTTGCTTGAAACATTTCCCAAATAACTGTTTTACGTCTTTGAGCACGCATGGAGCCTTTTATTATATCCCGACGATAATCAGATTGTTGCGAGTAACGTATCAAAGCCACCTCTTCCGCTTGATCACTAGTATCAGTATTAATAGTATTTGTAGTAGTAATAGAATTGGTATTCTGATCATTATCAGTATAAATTACTACGCGTTTGGCTTTTCTTGAACGAATTTCTGGATCTTCCGTAGATTCTTCGTCATTTTCTTCCTCCTCTTCCTCCAAATCATCGCTCAATTTGTACGACCATCGAGAAACCTTTTTACTGATTTCTTCTATTCCATTAGATTTTTTTCGAATTGTTTGATCATTTAGATCAGTTGTAATTACATCGAATAGAAATTTCAAAGATTTTGCTCGAGTTTCGAACTCAATTCTTGTTTGGTCCGTCAATAAAGAATATTTTTTCAAATGAAAATTAGATGTGGGTTCAAAACAAAATTCATTGATTGAGGTTAAGGAATTACCAATATAATTCAGTAATGATTCCCTATCAAGCGGATTCTTTTGATCTTTCAATTTTCTAGAATAATGAGAATTATTAGCAAGTAGTCCATAAATCTTATTTATCCAATAGATTTCTATGGAATCTTCCGTATCCGTAGAAGGGATTAAATCATTTATGGTTGTATTTGAATAGTATTTTTTTATTGTTCCACGACATGGTCCATTCAAAAAGGGGTCATACGTTTTGGGCAAGTATTCTTGTTCATTTTCATCATTGCATAATCTGCTTCTTTTTTCGAGTACATCTAGAGCAATAAATTCCTTTTCTTTTTCTAGAGCTTTTGTTCGATTTATCAACTCATTGTTCAAGTTGTACTTTTTTTGTTCATTGGTATAAACCCAATAATTATACTGGTCTTCCTGAGATAATTTTTCTGTTCTATGCAAAGACATTTTTTTGTCTATCATTTCATAAAAAGTCGATAAACTAGGTGGATATGTAAAAGATATGATTTGTTTTCCATCACTTGGGCATGTATAAAAAAAATATTGTGACATTTCATTTCGTATAGCATTTTCAAATCGATTATTTTTTATATATCGCGATGGACGATTCCATCTTTTATAATCAAAAAGAAAAGTAACAAAAGGTTTTTCAAACCAGAAATAAGCCTTTTCATTTTTATCTTCTTTAAGTCTTCTCAATTCCCAATTATCTTGATAGGTATCAAGATAAGAATCTTCGTAAACTGGGCTATCTTTATAGGATGTCTCTTTAAATTGAAAGTGGAATTCATCCTTTGTTTTTTCCTTTCCATTCACTCGGATCTCTTCTGTTTCATCTATTTTGTCCAGATCCTCCTTTTCTTCCGAATAAAGGGAAGGGTCTTCTTCGGTGGATCCCTCTTGTTCCTGTTTAGTCTCCTTCGTTTCGGAAGTTGTTTCT